AAAGAATTACAACACACTACTATAAGATGTTCTATTTTTACATAGAAATGTGTTCGCTCAAGAAAGACTCCAGAGGATGTTGATCGTAAATAAGAAGACTGTTTACGAATAAACAGGAATAAATATTCGCATTCATATACATAAGAATTATATAGGAACCAAAGGAATTTTTTCTTTCTTTTTGAAAAGGCGTAAATGAATTCATTTGAAGTAATGAGACTATTCAAATTATGATATTCGTAGAAAAGAAATCGCAATAAATTCAAAGAAGGAACATCCTTGATCCAGCATTGAAGTACTTGAACCAAGATTTCCAGATGTATGGGATGAGGTATTAGTAGATCTGACACATAATTCAAATGTAAAAATTTGTCCTCTAAAAAGGGAAATATTGAATGAATAGATCGTAAATTCTGATACTTTAGTATTTTTTTTTCTTCAGAAGATTCAGAAGAAGATATTAATTGCGACGAGAATGGAATTTCCAGAATGACTCCAAAACCTTCTGATACCATTTGAGAAGAAAAATGAGAAGAAAAAAAATTCTTGTACTCCCAAAATGCTTTTTTGTTAGAATCATTAAACGAAGAAATCAAAAGATTCTGTTGATACATTTGAGTAATTAAACGTTTCACAAGTACTAAACTAGATTTATTGTCATAACCAAGAATTTCCACAGGTTCATAAAAAATCAAACTATTGAAGTCATGATCATGAGCAAGTGAGTAAATATACTCCTGAAAGAGTAGCGGATATAGGAAGTTTTGTTGCCGAAATCCATCTTTTTTTAATTTAAATATCCTTAAAATTTTGCCATTTACGTACATTTCTACTGATGAAAACAAAAAAGTGAGTCGCTTCTTGTGTTATTGTTATGAAATAATAACATAGTGCAATATGGTCAGAACGGCGTATGTGTATTGTATATTATACGTAGTATATTCTTTAGACTTTTATACTATACTAGAACTATAAATAATACTGTATATATTAATAATATACTAATATACTACACTACAGTAATATAATTACATTACAGTTTTTTTTAGATATCTTTTATTATATTTTTATATTTTTATTATATTATTTATATTTTATATATTAATATATAATTTATATAATTATATGTATATATACATATACAATATATACATATTTCTTAAATATTTATTATATATGTATACTGTTATATTTATATTGATTGTGATGTAAATAACGTAATGGTAAAAGATTATATAGATTATATAAAAGTTAAGAACAAATAAAGAATATATACCCCGGAGACGGAGAGCCCAATCAACAGATCTTTTTTCTTTCCCTTTCTATAAAATCGGGTTTCTTGTTAATATAACTAGAATAACAATAAAAGAAATAAAGAAAATATAAAAAAAACAAGAAGAAAAATAAGGAAAAGGGATAAAATCTTTTATTTTCGCAACCCGATCGCTCTTTTGACCTTGGAATAAATCCTTTTTATCAGTATACTATTTCTTAGTACACATCTGTCTTAAATTTAAAATAAAGAATAATTAGGATTCAAGAAAAAAAAAGAATCAATGGTCCACTCACAATTAACAAGAGAACCTTTTACCGCATCAGGTACTAATCTATTTTTAACGTCTAATTAGATCGGATCTTCATTCAAATTAAGAAGATAAGCTCGTTACTTTTTCGTCTTACTAGAATTGGAGCCATAAGGCTCTATCCATTTATTCACTAGACCCAACTATAATTCTTATGTTATATTAAGAGTATTAATTTTTTTTATGATTATTTTATTTATTAAAATTATATTTCATATTTAACGACATGCTTTTTTTTCCATTAATTACCTTTCAGGATCAGTCGCGTCCTTATAAACTCTACCAATAGTCTTGACGAATTCCTTCCTTCATCCAAATGTGTAAAAGATCATAGTCGCACTTAAAAGCCGAGTACTCTACCGTTGAGTTAGCAACCCGGATCTATATGATGTGTAGATATGATCAAAAAAAGATCAATTGAATTGAACTACACAACTGCATCAAAACATGGAACTAGCAAGAAAACAAATCTAAACAACAAAATCTCAACAGGATCCGGTTCAAAAAACAAGAGATTCAAAATAGAATTGACAAATTGACAAACCACCAAAATTCTTCTAATTTTTTATTTAGTTAAAATCCATTTTGTATAAAGTATAAAATACAGAAGAGGAAATCCAGCAAACCCATCCATTTTACTAAAATGAAGGAAAATGCTAATGGGGAGTGGAGATAAAAAGATCTATTTATCTGAGATAATTATATCTGTTCGATACGCCATTGTCAATATGAATGGACTTTTTATAAAAAAAAGATATTAATATTTAAGAAATTAAATAAATAATTTAAGAAATAAATAAATAAAATATAAAAAAATTAAAATATAATATAATAAGAATATTATAAGATATTAAATATAATTATATTATTAATATATTAATATATACATTAATATTATTAATATAATATTAGATAATATTAGTAATATAATAAATATAAATATATAATAATAAATATAATATTGTATTGGGTATTGGATTAGCACAACACAAATGATAAATAAGAGATTTGAGCGTAAAAAATAAGGAATAAGGTGAGATAAGGTAGAGATAGAAAAATAAGGTAGATATAGAAAGAAAAATAAAAATATCGGGTTTCCTTAATCAAAAAATAAATAAAAATAAATAAATAAAGGTACAATACAAATACAAGAAGAAAGATTACTCCCCCCCCCAACAGGGGAGGGGTTCCACAACAAGAAAAAAAAGAAATAAAATAAACTAAATTAAGTAAGAATAAGATAAGATAGAACAAGAAAAGAACAAACTTTGAATAAAGAATTACACAAGGATAGGTACTAGCTTTTTCTATTCATGACTTTTATTCTGATCAAAATAAACTCGAAATTCTTTATTTAAAGAGTTCTGCCTTCCTTAGAATATTATGAACAGTTCTTGTGGGTTGAGCACCTTTTTCAAGGAAATATAGAATAGCAGGAACATTTAAATAAGTTTTATTATTTATCGGATCATAAAAACCCACTTTTCGAAGATCTCTTCCTTCTCTTCGGGATCGAACATCAATTGCAATGATTCGATAGATGGCTCATTGGGATAGATGTAGATAAAGGATGCCCCCCCCTAGAAACGTATAGGAGGTTTTCGCCTCATACGGCTCAAGAAAAGATGATTATAAATTCTAGAATATAATTATATTCTATATTAGAATTATATAATTATAATCTTTTTTCTTCTTTTCTGTAAAGAAAAGAAAAAATATCAGTCGTACTCCTAACTCAAGTTGGGTAGTTTTGAAAGAGTTCGAAAGGAAATCTTTATAATTTATTGAGCTGTCTCTAACTTATTTTTTTGTCTCCTTTAGGATCTATTTTTTTTTACTCATTCTGATACAATTGTTAAAACAAGTGAAAATAGTATTTACTTGTTCCGGAATTCGTTGTCTTTGCTTTACGATTTGTGAAATCTTTGGGTTTAGACATTACTTTGGTGATCTTTACTCCTTTTCAAAAAGGCAGCAACATACCCTTTTTTATATGGAAAAAGGAACAATCATACGAAAGATTGATTTCTTTGTGATACACTTTTGATCAAAACAGTTTGAAAATTTCGACAAATTTTACTTTTTTTATTTCAAACTTGTTAAAATTTTAACCTCTCCATTTATATATTCTATTGATGATCTATTTACAAAGTTGGTCTAACTTATTGATTGTCACTAACCCTAGATTATTCTCCCGATAAATAAATCAATCGTTTTTACTCGAGCTCCACCATATGCTATACCATTAGTCTTTTTATTTACCAACCTAAGGCAAATAAAATTAGGTTCCTAGCAGGACAAACTATGTCGAGACAAGAGCATCTTCACTCCTATAGAAAATGGTGGATGGCAAAATCCACAGCCAATCATGTCCTTCAAGTCGCACGTTGCTTTCTACCACATCGTTTCAAACGAAGTTTTACCATAACATCCCTCTCCCTTTATTTTTATTTTGAAGCGTATGCAATTGATTCAATATGGAATCATGAATAGTCATTGGCTGAACCGATATATAATAATTCACACTTACCTATCCATAGATAGATAAGTTTTTGTCCGAAAAGGATTTCACTTAAATTAACCCCATATTTTATAATATGAAGAAAATCACATGAAAAAAAAATTAAAAAACTAAAAAAAAAAAAGATCTTTTATTTTTACTTTTATTCAAATGAAAAAGAAATCCCCATAAATGGCTAAAGATTTTCAGCTACTTAAACCAATTATAAAAACTATAACTATAGTAACTTTATACTAAACTAAAAATTTCATTTCAATATTCAATAAAAAAATATTAAATTTTAGAATAAAGGATTGGATCACATTGTATCCAACGTTAAACAGCAAAATTTTTAATTCCTTAATTTGAATTTAAATTCTATTTCAATAGAGAAGAATCCCTCGTTTATGATGGAAACGACCTGGGACGGAAGGATTCGAACCTCCGAGTAACGGGACCAAAACCCGTTGCCTTACCACTTGGCCACGCCCCATTTTTATTTTTTTATAAGAAAAGAAAAGCTCAATATTGATTATTCGTCAATAACCAACCAAAATAGATATAGGACATGTTGTCCCTAGGATTCAACACATGTAGATATAGAATAAAAAAGATTCATTGATCATTACATAAAATTCAATTAAGATATTAAGATATTGTATGAAAGTATAATTCCTTGTATTCTAATTTAACTTGATTGTAGAATGTAAGGAAGTATTCTTGATTGGGGAGAGGTAAAAGAAAAAGAAGAATTTTTTTCTCTTTTATCCACCTTTTTTTATTTTGATCTCATAAAAACAACTCAATCAAATCTGATAATTTATTATCATTTAAATTTCATTTTAAAGAACAAGAAAAAAATGTTTGTTATGTTTAATACTTTTAGTTTAATCTGTATCTGTCTTAATTCTAACCTTTATTCGAGTAGTTTTTTATTCGTCAAATTACCCGAGGCTTATGCCTTTTTCAATCCAATCGTAGACGTTATGCCAGTTATCCCTGTACTCTTTTTTCTCTTAGCCTTTGTTTGGCAAGCTGCCGTAAGTTTTCGATAAAAAAAGAATCTCTATTCAATTTTTATTCGTAATTTCTTCGATAAAAAAAGATGATATTTTTATTAAAAAAATAAAGAAGATCGGATAAGTCTGACATTAGAACCTTCGATTAAAAAAGCGAAATTCTGGTATTTTATATTGAATTTAATTTTCAATTTGAATAAGGGGAGCGATGATTTTTGATCAGCTTATTTCTTCCTTTGTTCTAACCTTCTCTTTCTAAGATCCCATACAATATCATAATTATAGATATGACAATAAATTATAAATTTTTGGTAACGAAAAAATCCGAATCTTATTACATTAGTATTACATTAGAAAGAATTTTGTGAAAATGAATTTCAAAAACTTACTTTTTTTATCTTTAGAGTGCCATATAAAAATAATCTAAATGTATTAATGTATAGTGTGTGTCGTAAAATAGGTGATCTATTTCGTTTTTAAAATAAATGATATTATTTATCTTGGAGATTATTTAATGCTTACTCTTAAACTCTTCGTTTACACAGTAGTAATATTCTTTGTTTCTCTCTTCATCTTCGGATTCTTATCTAATGATCCGGGGCGTAATCCCGGGCGCGAGGAATAAAAAAATAGATGAGATTCGTTTTTAGTTTTTCATAGGTAAATCTATCAATAAATGGAATAGATACTAGATAAAGAAAGATAAAAATTTCATAAAAATAAAAGAAAATTAATAATAAGAAATTCTTAAAAATTATAAGAATTCAAGTGATCAGGTGGGTCGGAGAGAGGGGGATTCGAACCCCCGGTATGAAAAATTCGTACAACGGATTAGCAATCCGACGCTTTAGTCCACTCAGCCACCTCTCCCCATTCAAAAATTAAGGTTTATCATGTGATGTGACACGTGAAGACAAGATTGATAAAAATCTTTATTTTCCTTCTTTTTTATTAATTATAAGATTAAGTAATCTAAAAAAAAAAGTAATGTAATCATTGTAATATATATATATATATATATAATATAAAATATAATATTAATATAATATTAAGTATAATATTAAAGAAGTATAATATTAAAGTATAATATTAAATAATATTAAATTAAGTATAATATTAAGAATATATACTTCACTTCTTTCATTTTAAATGAAATTCGAACAATAACAATAGATAAAAATCCAATAACTAAGAAGAATATAGAATAATATAGAAAAAGTGTAATAAAAACACATAAAAAAATGGATAAAGTGTCAGATATCCACGAATTTGATCAGTAATTAAAATTTTTAATGAGTCGAAACAGATTTATACAATAGAAAGAATACCTTATTTCTTATTTCTTTGATTTTGTACAAAGGGTTCGTTTACCCGGCCTGGTTAAGTACTGGCCGGGCCAGTACTTCTTTTGTTCCAACGAACAAAACAATTTTTTTTTATATTAAATAAAAATTTATCTTCTTGTTTCGATAAGAATTTTGATTCCCATTATTAGTTATTAGAAATAGTATTAGATTCTAATATATGGATTTATATGGATTTTATTAGAAATTATCTAAATTATCCTAAATTATCTATAATCCAGATTAATATATATTAATATTATTAATTTATATTTTATATTTATTAAGATTTTTTATTAATATTTATTATCTTAATCTGATTTATATTTCTATATTTCTATATTTATATATACTATAATAATATATTTATTATATATATATTTATTATATATATATTTATTATATATTTTAATTTTATATATTTTAATTTAATATTAATATATTTTATTATATTATTTATAATATATTTATTATTATTTATATTATATATATATATATAATATTATAAATATAATATAAATAAATATATTATATAATTTATACATATATAATTTATACATTAACATTATTATTATTTATTTATATTTATATTATTTTATATTATTATTTATTTATATTATTTATATTATTATAATTTTATTATAATTTAATTTATTTATATTTATAAAATTATAATTTCTAATTTAATAAATATAATTATTAATTTTATTTTTTTATTTTCTTTCAAGCCCGTGTCGGAACAAAATACATGTCAATGCTGGAATTTTAATGATTCTGATGCTATCTTTATCTTGACTGTGTCTCATTACTTTTTTGTCCAAATAGTGTTGGACAAATGGTCCACTCATATCCAATAATGAATATGTAGCGGGTATAGTTTAGTGGTAAAAGTGTGATTCGTTCTATTAACAACTTCAATAGTTAAGCGGTCTTTCCATTTTTTATTTTTCATATTCAGATCAAAAACCTTATTTCTTAAAAAGATTTAATCCTTTATCCCTCAATAGGATATTTGAGGAAATAAAATACATTCTCACGATTTCTATCCAAAAGTCAATCAGAATTGGAATAAAAAAATTGGATTATGAAGTAGAGAAGCATAATTTTTTTGATTGGATCAATTCTTCCAATTGAATGAGTATGAATAAAGGGTCTATGGATGATAGTAGAAAACTTTCAATCGTAACTAAATCTTCAATTTTTGTGCTGAACTGGAAAAGGGAGATTGAAGCCAAATAGCTAGAAAACGATGGTTTTGGTTTACTAGAACCCTTTATTGTTTCAGCTCGGTAGAAACCAAAAATTTTTCCTTAGGATCCCACGAGTAGAAATAGGGAACGAAGTAACTAGACTATAAAGATTTGATAGAATCCTCCTCTTCTAAAGGGATCATCTAGAAAGCGAGGAGCTTTAGATGCATTCGGAAAAAGGCTGACATAGATGTTATGGATCTCATTTTTTTCTCTGGTGGGAATACATATATCTTCCATAAAGGAGCCGAATGAAACAAAACTTTCATGTTCGGTTTTGAATTAGAGATGTTAAAAATGATCAACCAACGTCGACTATAACCCCTAGCCTTCCAAGCTAACGATGCGGGTTCGATTCCCGCTACCCGCTATATATTACTTAACTGCATATGATACGCGGATGCATTATACATTTGGATATGCTTCCTTCTTTTTATGGTATTCCTGAAATCCGTGTAATCTATTTTTCATAAAATGAAAAAAAAAAATGCGAAAATTAGGAATGAGGGGCGCCCATTGTCTAATGGATAGGACAGAGGTCTTCTAAACCTTTGGTATAGGTTCAAATCCTATTGGACGCAATTTCTTTGCATCTATCTATTCTAGATAGAGAATAGACAAAAACTCTATATATATATATTAATAATATAAATATATATATTAATAAATTAAAGAATATATATATATTTATATAATAAATTATATAATAAACTATATAAACTTTATAATAATATAATAAAAATCTTAAAGGATAAAAGGCACCTTTTTTGGATGATTCGAATCAGAAATCTTTGATAAAGATTTATCTAAGAATGAAGATATAGAATAAGAGCGATCCATTTATGCTTGTTCCTGAAGTCGAAAGAGTTCGATCTGTTCGCTTCTTGAAAAAGGGTTTCAGCTTCAGTTTATCTTTCAGATGGATTCTGGCAGAAAGATCACCATCAGGAACAGTCTCGGGATGACTCTCAGCTTCCCTCAGGGGATGTTGGCCACCGCACCTACAGGGACTACATTCTCCTTCGGCACATACACCGACACTACTGAGGTCCAACTGGACCAGCTGACACCAGCAGAAGCCCAAGCTCTCTCCCCTCCCCAGAGGAGAGAGTCACGTGCTTATAGAGCTCGACTATCCAGAGAGCAGAGGAGGACTACGGGAGATGCGCAGGCCGTACCTCCCAGGCCCCTACTTGCACGGCCAACACCTCCAAAGCCGCTGCTTGCTCGGCCGACGCCTGGGGAACAATGGCACCGTGTCTCCAGGGGTCGCATTCAGAAACTTCCACGCGCCAGCGTCTTCAGCAGGTTGTCCACAGCACCAAGGCAGGAACCTACTTCATTTACTGCGCCTGCGCTATCTCGTACCGCGCGCAGGAACCAGGCCAGGAGGGCCAGACACCGTGTCCAGCGTGATGCAGCTCCTCCCCTCCCGCTGAAGAATGCCTTTGCTCCCTTGGAGCATGTCTCTGAGGAGGGTGCTGTGACACGTCCCAGAGATGTATCAGTTCATGCTGAATCCACAGCTGCAGCAAGGTACAGGCAGAAGGGTAAGGCCAAAGCTACATTGGAAGAGTCTTCCCATTACCGTCCAGCTGCAAGGAGGAATGCCCTACATCATACTGTCCAACAACCTTCATTTAAAAAGAGGGCGCCTGTAGCTACAACCTCTACCACTCAACAACATCAGAGTGAAGGGTATAGAGTTCACCACGCCCACCACGTCTCTGCAGCTAGGTCTACCCATAGGCATGGAGACCATGGGGGAGCACCAGCTGGGAGGGTAGAATGGAGGCCTGTCAGGTCTACTCCCACACATACATCGAGGGAGGCAGCACCGACCGGCCATGGAGATAATGCTCGGTCTACTCCTGTGAGGAAACTCCAGGAGGGAGCACCAGCATCTGCAGGACATCATCAGCATTCTTCTTCCAGCAAGCACGATGTTAATGTACAGTTGGAAGGGGATTTGAGAAAGCAACTACTCGGAGAATCCTCCAAACCCTTGTTCCAGTGGCAAAGGAAGAGTCACAAGGTTCAGTCTGTCATAGTTGACAAAGAACAACAGACCTTCTCCGATGATGACCTCCTTACAGAAGACTTGGCTGACCTGGCTGTCCAGGAGGCAGACCATATGAGCACCGATGACGAACCGTGAAGATTGGCAGGGTGCTCATGATTGTGTACACTAGAGATAAAGACGCCAGGACTGCTGCCCCACATGAAGAGGGTGCTGATACTGAGCCACGAGACTCGCCAGAACTAGAGGGCAACAACCCCAAAGCCATCATAGCTGAAAAAGATC